AAGTAGGGATGACAGGATTTGAACCCGTGACATTTTGTACCCAAAACAAACGCGCTACCAAGCTGCGCTACATCCCTTTCCATTGGTCTACAGTGTCATTGTAGAGAATTCCTGTCTTGTTTTCCACATCGTTATCTCCTCTATTAAAATCTAGAATTTTTATGTCTATTTCGTCTTTTTGGTCTCATTTAACATATAATAATAGTAAAATACTTCTATCTATATGAAATATGGAATGGAACCCCTAGGAAAAATAAATGAGTCTTTTGGGGGAATATTGGGGAATAAAAGGACGTTTTTTTCTGTATTTAACAAAAAGTTAATCTTATTTACTGGATGATTGTACATTTCAATATGTCTTAGGTATTACAATAAAATGAAGGAGGTTTTTCAATGCGAGATCTAAAAACATATCTTTCCGTGGCACCGGTACTAAGTACTCTATGGTTCGGTTCTTTGGCAGGTTTATTGATAGAGATTAATCGTTTTTTCCCGGATGCGTTGACGTTCCCTTTTTTTTCATTCTAGTTATTGGCGTGGGAAGGAATAAAGAAGATTAGAGATACAATTAAATAGCAGCCCCTTTTTTCTCTTTTTTCCCTTTAAGGGAGGAAAGAGAAAGAATAAAAGTGCATTCAACAGCTGCTAGACTCGAGTTCCGCTTGGAATTAAATTAATATGAAATTTCTATGGAAGTCGAATACAAACTGTGGTTCTAGGGAAAGATTATTATACAAGATACTTATATGAAATACTGTACTGTGATTTGAAATATAGTTTAGAAATCTTTCTATCTTATTTCCTATATTGATATTGAATTGATTGTAGTGAAATCTTGCATAAGAGGATAGCAAGTTACAAATTCTATTTTGTTTTTTACTTCCTTTCTTCTTTTTAGTTTCGGATTGAAAGAGGAAGAGTTGAGTAAATGAAAAATCCAAAGGAGGTTCATGGCCAAGGGTAAAGATGTGCGAATACCGGTTCTTTTGGAATGTACCGCTTGTGTTCGAAACGGTGTTAATAAGGAATCAACGGGCATTTCCAGATATATTACTCAAAAGAACCGGCACAATACGCCTAATCGATTGGAGTTGCTAAAATTCTGTCCATATTGTTACAAGCATACGATTCACGGGGAGATAAAGAAATAGATCGAACCGAGCACCTTCGCGCCCTTAGCTTACAAGGAAAGGGAAAAAAAAATGACATTATATATATATATTAACATAATATTTAACATAGTTAAAGATAATTATAAACAAACCAAATCCTATTTATTTATTCTAATTAGTGATACGGCTGAAATAGAATTTTAGGGATAAGAAATAAACTAACCAAACCATGGATAAATCCAAGCGAACTTTTCTTAAATCCAAGCGATCTTTTCGTAGGCGTTTGCCCCCGATCCAATCGGGGGATCGAATTGATTATAAAAACATGAGTTTAATTAGTCGATTTATTAGTGAACAGGGAAAAATATTATCTAGACGAGTGAATAGATTGACCTTGAAACAACAACGATTAATTACTATTGCTATAAAGCAAGCTCGTATTTTATCTTTGTTACCTTTTCTTAATAATGAGAAACAATTTGAAAGAACCGAGTCGACCACTAGAACTCCTAGTCTTAGAGCCAGAAAAAGATAGGTTTACTCTTTCTTCACTTGAATTCAAATCCCCATCCGAACTCAAATGCGGATTGATATTTTGTTGGAAAAATCCAAGAATCCGGATTGAATTCTCGTGTCGTAAGAAAAAAAAAAAAGAATTTGGGAAGAATAAATTTTTTTATTGAACGTGTTGATTCATTTTTATTTTTACTACTTTCTCATATATATTTTATCAAATTCTATTCATTTTTATTTTTATTCGACCCTCCCGGAGTTCATTCTCCGGGCAACTCCCTTTAACCGGTGGATTCCTTTCAACTTACTTCTTTTATGATCTCATTGGAAATCATATAAAGACAATTCCTATTTGATATAGCTATTTGTGCAAGTATTTTACGATTAAGAAGCAACTGTCTCTTGTACAGATCATTTATTAATCTACTATAACTATAGCATACCCCCCTTTCACGAATTGCTGCATTTATTCGAGTGATCCACAAACGACGAAAATTGATTTTTTGCTTATCCCTATCCCGATGAGCCGAAACCAAAGCTCTTATTTTTTGTTGAGTAATAGTTCGAGTAAGTCTTGAATGAGCCCCCCGAAAGCTTGATGCAAATAAACGAATTTTTGTTCTACGTCTCCGAGCGATATATCCCCGTCTAATTCTGGTCATTGAATAAATGAAACTTTAACGAATAACTAATAGATTTCCTTTCTTTTAGTTATTCTTTTGCCCCTTTCCTAGTATATTAATAACAAAACGGATTTTTCCAATGTATAAACTAAAAATTCCAATGGCTTTGGCTACTATAACCTTCCCAACCACTATTTTTTATTTTTTCTAGGCATTTCACCTCGAAATACGAAATTGTACTATATATACTAGGTATTAAAAAAATAGCACTGATAAAGAAATAGTGGATTCCATCGTTTCTATGGTTACTTCTTAAACGGTGAGGTCTTCTCTATACACCGGAGCCTTTACTTCATTTAATCAATGTTATTGCTAACTTGTATAGTTCACATTCTTCGGCTCTACCCATGAATTATTCAGTAATAGGTCTTTCACAACGAGCTCTACCTATACAGTAACGGTATTTAATTATGAAGGTTGGCTGGGTAGCTGACCCTGTTAGTCCGTTCTTACAAGAGGCGTCTATGTTAACTAAGATTTCCTCCGCTTAATGGATAGCCATTTGCTACCAATGGAGAACTGCTTCTCATCTTGAATTGAGGTGAGTGGATTTACACCAATAGAAACCATAAATTTCATACACAATAAAAGGGATCTGATTCATTTTCTTATTTTTAGATAGGAAATGTAGTTCGTTTTTCCCTTCTATCCTATTTGATCATTGATATTCGAACATTGTTCTCTTTCCTTTGTTCTAGTTCATGATCTGAACGAGTCGCACATACACCCTAGTACATGTTCCTCGACGCTGAGGACATCCCCGAAGCGCGGGGGATTTTGTGACATTTCTAATTGGCTGTCTTGTATTTCTAATAAGTTGTTTAATCGTTGGCATGTTGAATCATATACATAATGGGCTGGTTTAGATCGATCCTAACCGGATGATTTTGAATTACTTTTATTCAATAGATTCAATAGAAGAATAAATCAAAGTCATAGAATATTAAACTCGGCAGGGTTAACTTCAAATCACGAATTGACGCGAAATACAGGCTATTGTCATTCAACCGCTACAAGATCAACAATCCCATAAGCTTGGGCCTCTGTTGCTGACATAAAAATATCTCTTTCCATGTCTTCGGATACAACCCATATGGGTTTGCCCGTTCTTTGTACATAAACCCTTGTCAGGGTTTCACGCAGTTTCAGCAGTTCTCCCACTTCCAGGATGAATTCTCCCGTTGCTACTTCAGAAAAAGAACCAGCAGGTTGATGGATCATTACCCTGATGATATAAGATAATAAAAGGTTTCTCTATTTCGCATGATGAGGGGAAGATAAAAGAAAGATAAAAGAATAACAAGAAAAAAAGATAGAATCGAACAACCGTACGGGCATTATGCATTGCATACGGCTTTACAATAAAATTGACCCTTACCTTTCATCAAAGAAATAAAAAAATAGGATCGATCAGACCCCGGTCGGTAAATGATCAACTTACCACCCTTCCTTTCGGAGGAATTCAAAAATACTATGATGGCTCCGTTGCTTTATATATTTATTATATTTTTTTGTCTATGATTTGTCTGTCATTCAGCAATCCCAAAGTTGCTTTTTTATTTGATCAAATAAACTAAGGAAAAAAGAATCTTATTTTTTTTTTCGCTCTATAAATATTGTTAAGAGACCCCTGGTGTGAAAAAAAGTTTGTGACGCTGAACTGGACTTCCGATAATAAAATAGGAAATACCTTTTTCTCATATTACTCTCTCGATACATAATCTAATGTTTTGAAAACAAAATTCCTTATATCGAATTCAAAGTGCCATGCTATTATTACTTAATATTCATATTTCATATGGCGAAGGCATAGTCTTCCTTTTTCTCTCAAATAAAAGCCTCATTGGCGCCAAGCGTGAGGGAATGCTAGACGTTTGGTAATCTCTCCTCCGACCAGGATAAAAGATCCCATTGAAGCGGCTGCTCCCATGCATATTGTATGTACATCTGGTTGCACAAATTGCATAGTATCATAAAGAGCCACCCCCGGTATTACCCATCCGCCAGGAGAGTTTATAAACAAATACAGATCTTTGGTATCATCCTCGATACTGAGATATATCATAAGACCAATAAGTTGATTTGATATCTCGCTATCAACCTCTTGACCTAAAAAAAGTAATCGTTCTCGATAAAGTCGGTTGATTAGGGTAAAATTGTATCCCTTCGGAACCGTACAGGCGCCTTTTGACGCATACGGTTCAAAAAAAATCAATGTGTAGATTTCAATTCTTTTTTCATAGCAAGTTCTTTCTAACTTATAATAAAAGGATTTCTTTTTTTTTTTACTAAACACGAGTTTGTCTTCCTTTCCTTATAACGTATAAAAAAAAAGAATTCATTAAACTTATCCAATTAACTTCTCATTGATGGATGGTTTCATCGAGATTCAATCCAAATCACGATGTCATTTTCTTGTTCTTAAACGAGCCTCTTTAATCTTTTTAGGTTTATGCTCTACTCCGGGTAAAGATCCGCCCGATTATGATTTGCACATATAGTACAAATGCTCCCATTACCACTTCTTTTTGTTATCCCTTCTTTTTTTTTCAATTCACGCATTCCGTAAAATAGTTGACGGCTTCATGCATATTACTCGATTGATTAATTGATTAACATAAGAGTTTGAAATAACTTCTACTTACAAAAAAGGATTTCTAAAAAAAAGAATCCTTTATGATATAAAATAGAT